TTTGTTGTTTGTTGGTTGTTTGTTGGTTGTTTGTTGGTTGTTTGTTGGTTGTTTGTTGGTTGTTTGTTGGTTGTTTGTTGGTTGTTTGTTGGTTGTTTGTTGGTTGTTTGTTGGTTGCGGGGAAAAAAGAAGAATTAGTTAGCATGGTGTATAAGTGGTTGTCAGTTGGTGTGGTGTAGTTTTGGGTAAGTTTGGGCATGGGATAGTATGGGGTTAGGTTGATGAATGTGTGTGTAAAACATGGGTTTAAATTAGTCGATATATAGCACAAAAAAATTGGAAAAAAAAGAATAAAAAAAGAATGAAAAAATTGGATGAGTTATTAATGGTTTATTAGCGGATTTTGCATGTTTTATGCATGAAAATTTGTTAATTTATTAATGGAACTCCAGTAGCAATAACAAGTGAATATATAGAACACAAACACGAACGAAATGGTTTTTAACGTTTAGTTAAAAATTAGCCGTGTTGTTTAAAAAGTTAGAGGAAACAAATGGAGTAGATTGAGAGAAATTTATGCCCTGCTAGCATTCACTAAACTGTAACATTTGTAGGAGCTTGTGGACACACCATAACCAAATGCACAGGGAGGTGCATCCCGCGGGGGAGGCTCTAGTATGCCCTTAAACCATTACACCTAGCCTAGTTATGGAAAACAAAGTGCATCAGTGTAAAGGTGATACCAGTTATCCGTAAGCCGTAACGCCAGCGGGACCTGAGATCGAGATTAGGTGATAACGCATAATTTAGGTGCAGGATATAAACCAATTCACCCGTTGCACTTGAGGGGCGACCTGAAGGTAGGAGAGAGAAAAAAAACCAAAAGTGCTAAGGTCGGGGAATGCCGCGATCACGGACTGAAATGGTGAGGTATGACCCCGACCAGATGTATCTGTGAAAAGCGAGTAGGAGGGATTTGCCAAGCTATGGCCCTGACATAGGAACCAGAGGCGCAAAAGAGCAAGTCGTGCTAGGGTGTAGGGGGAGGTGATGGGCCTGAAGCTAGTCATGATGGATCCTACGTGCGTCGAGTTGCTGATTTCACGTGAGGTGCAAGATCAATAAATAACCTGGTCCCTGCTTTATGCACTCAGGAGATGTCGCATTATATGGACGGTACCAATCATAGTATGTATTCGCGCACTTCCGTGTGGGCGAGGAGGTAAGCATAACCTAACCAGTAACTTATTTAGTACGATGACATACTGTTTGCTCTTTGTCCGAGATGTCACTGCATTGTATGTTCTAGGGAATATCCGTAGGGAGGAGGGTGTATTGCACGATATATATGGGTATGTCAGAGGTGCACGCACTGATCGTTGGACCGTTTGAGTTGATATGTGGATTTATATCTTGGATATGAATTTTATGCTCGGGTGTAAATTTATGCATCTGTGTATCTACATCATATGGGGAATCCTGAACGTATGAGGATCAATAATATGGCAGATATATTAATGCACTGCAATACATAGAACACAGTGCGGGGGGGGAGGGGGGGGGGCCTCCTTGCATTGTGTCCTATGTTTCCTTAGTTTCTGTAGTTGAAGTGTACAACGGCGGTTTTTCAGGCCGTAGTTCTTGGAGAGAAGCCAAGCAGAAACTGCTATGACTTATTTTGTGTTTTTTCTAGGGCTTGGTTTTGTTTTGGGGGGTTTGGGGGTAGCGTCAAATCCTTCTCCTTACTATGGGATTGTTGGGTTGGTAGTGGCGTCTGTTACTGGCTGTGGGTGGTTGCTGAGTTTGGGGGTGTCGTTTGTGTCGCTAGTTCTGTTTATAGTGTATTTAGGGGGGATGTTGGTGGTGTTTGTGTACTCGGTGTCTTTAGCGGCAGATCCGTTTCCCGAGGCTTGGGGGGATTGACGTGTTGTTGGGTATGGTTTGGGGTTTGTCTTGGTGCTTGTTATTGGAGTGATTGTTGGGGGTTTTATTGAAGGATGAAAGTTGGGGTTGGTGACTGTTGATAGTGGGGGGATGTTTTCTGTCCGGTTGGATTTTAGTGGAGTGGCTTTGTTTTATTCGTGTGGGGTTGGTATGTTTTTAGTGGCGGGGTGAGGATTATTGTTAACGTTGTTCGTAGTGTTGGAGGTTGTTCGGGGGTTATCTCGGGGTGCGATTCGGGCTGTGTAGGGGGGGGGTCAGAAGATAGTTTAATGTAGAATACCAGCTTTGGGAGTTGGAGGTGAGGGTTTGATTCCCTCTCTTTTGAGGGGAGTATGGGGAACTCTAAGAAGGGGTATAGTCTTCATTCTTCGGTTTACAAGACCGATGTTTTAATAAACTATTAGAGTTTTAGTAATTAAGTAGTTTGTTTTCTAGGGCTCCGATAGTAGGGAAGAGGATGAGAAGGATGGAGAAGTAGGTGAAGGATGCTAGCTGGCCGATGATGATGAACGGGTGCTCTACAGGCTGGCTTCCCACTCATGTTAAGATTATGAGGTTGGAGACTAAGATTCAAAATAGTAGTTGGGAGAAAGGGCGGAAAGTTATTGTGCGTTGTTTGGATTTGTGGAGTAGGGGGCTGAGGAATAAGATTAGTACGGAGGCAGCTAGGGCTAATACTCCTCCTAGTTTATTGGGGATGGAGCGTAAGATGGCGTATGCGAATAAGAAGTATCACTCTGGCTTGATATGTGGGGGTGTGACTAGTGGGTTTGCGGGCGTAAAGTTTTCTGGGTCTCCTAATAGATTAGGGGAGAAAAAGGCCAGGGTCATTAGTGGGAGGAATATTAGTGTGAACCCGAGGATGTCCTTTAAGGAGAAGTAGGGGTGGAATGGGATTTTGTCACAGTTGGATGAGATACCCAGTGGGTTATTTGAGCCAGATTCATGTAGGAATGTGAGGTGGATGATGGTGAGACCTGCGATTATGAAGGGAAGGAGGAAGTGGAGCGTAAAAAATCGTGTTAGTGTGGGGTTGTCTACTGAAAAACCTCCTCAAGCTCATTCGACAATGGTTTGGCCAATGTAGGGGATGGCGGAGAATAGGTTGGTAATGACTGTTGCACCTCAAAATGATATTTGCCCTCAGGGTAAGACGTATCCTACAAAGGCAGTTGCTATTAAGGTTAGTAGGAGGATGACTCCTGTGTTTCAGGTTTCTTTATACAAGTAGGAGCCGTAGTAGAGTCCTCGTCCGATGTGTAGGTAGATGCAGATGAAGAAGAATGAAGCTCCGTTTGCGTGTAGGTTGCGGATTAATCAACCGTATTGTACATTTCGACATGTGTGGGCGACGGATGAGAAGGCTAGGGCTGTGTCTGCGGTGTAGTGTGCGGCTAGTAGGAGGCCTGTTAGAATCTGTGTTAGTAGGCAGATACCCAGTAAGGAGCCAAAGTTTCATCATGCAGAGATGTTTGAAGGGGTGGGCAGGTCGATTAAGGAATTATTGATTATTTTTAGTAGGGGGTGGTATTTTCGTAGGTTTGGGGCCATTAGTTTTTAGGTCTATGGAGAGAGAGGATAATGATGATGATGGATAGTACAAAAGACTCTAAGTAGGTTTTGATTAGGCCAGTGTGGAGGTTGATTGAGGTTTTGGTAGCCATGAGTTGGAGGTCGGCAAGTCCTTCAGGGCCTATTTTTTTATATCAAGACAGGTCAATTAGGTGAGAAGCAATGTTTTGGCCAGTGTATAATAAGTTTGTAGAGGTGAGTCGGTGGGTTAGGGGGTTAAAGTACCCTAGTGAGGAGGAGAAGTTTATGAGACTGTTTTGTTTTGGATGGGCTAGCATGTGTGTTATGTTAGACAGCTCTAGGGCTAGTGCGATTCCTAGGATTGTAACAAGGATAGCGGCAGTTTTTGTTAGTGTTGGTATGGTTATGGGGGGAGTTTTTGTGGGGAGGATGTAGGATGTGATAAGTAGTCCTGCTATGATGCTACCCAGGGCGAGTCGGGTAATTGGGTTGGTGACTGCTTGGTTATTTTCGTTTATTGGAGTGGTTGGTGGTATGCGGGTGAATCCTGTTTGGACTAATAAGGTTATGCGTAGGCTATAGGTTGCAGTGAAGGATGTGGCTGTGAGGGTTAGGAGTAGCGCTCAGGTGTTTAAGTATGATGTGTTTAAGCTTTCGATAATGGGGTCTTTTGAGTAGAACCCCGCTAAAAATGGGGTTCCTATTAAGGCTAAGTTGCCAATGGTTAGGCAAGAGGTGGTTGTGGGTAGGGCTTTTTGTAGTGACCCTATTTTTCGGATATCTTGTTCTCCGTTAAGGCTGTGGATAATTGAGCCTGAGCAGAGGAAGAGTATGGCTTTAAAGAATGCGTGGGTTGAGATGTGCAGGAAGGCTAGTTGTGGGAGGTTTAGTCCGATTGTAACTATTATTAGGCCTAGTTGACTGGATGTGGAGAAGGCAATGATTTTTTTAATGTCATTTTGTGTAAGGGCGCATGTTGCGGCGAATAATGTGGATAGGGCCCCTAGGCAGAGGCATAAGGTGAGGGCAGTTTGGTTGGTAGCTAAGAGGGGGTGGGTGCGAATGAGTAGAAAGATCCCCGCAACCACTATTGTGCTGGAGTGGAGTAAGGCAGAAACTGGGGTTGGTCCTTCTATAGCTGCTGGTAGTCAAGGGTGGAGGCCGAATTGGGCGGACTTTCCTGCTGCGGCTAGGATAAGACCTAGTAGTGGAAGGACAGGGACTTGGGTTGAGGAGAGGGCTTGTTGGATTTCTCAGGTGTTTATGTTTGAGGCAAGTCAGGCTATGCTTAGGATGAGGCCTACGTCTCCGATCCGATTGTAGAGTACGGCTTGTAGGGCAGCTGTGTTGGCCTCTGTTCGACCTTGTCATCAGCCAATTAGTAGGAAGGATATGATTCCGACTCCTTCTCATCCGATGAATAGTAGGAATATGTTGTTGGCTGTGGTTAATAGAAGTATGGCGACTAGGAAGGTTAGAAGGTAGGAGAAGAATTTTGTAATGTATGGTTCTGTGCTTATATACCAGGTTGAAAATTGAAGGATAGACCATGTTACAAATAGTGCGATAGGAAGGAATATTAGGGAATATTGGTCTATTTTGAAGCTAAGGGGAATTTTGAAGTTTGTAATAAACTTTCATTCTAGGTGGGAGATAATACTCTCTGAGCCTGAGTATATAAAGAGTGTTATTGGTACTAAACTCACTAGGAATGCGGTTTTAACAGAGTTTGTGATGATGGTTGGGGGGCTTGGGAAGGTTTTTGAGATAAGTGGCAGTAGGAGGGGTATGAGAATGATTGTAAGTGTCAGGAGGACAGAGGTGTTGAGAAGTAGGATGGGTTCCACTACTTTTACTTGGATTTGCACCAAGATGAATGGTTCCTAAGACCAGTGGATTACTATTATCCTTTAAAAGTAAGGGGGCTGAGGTTTCAGACTCAGATACAGGAATTAGCAGTTCTTGTTGTTTGAACCCCCCTCGGCAGGTAAGAAGGGTTTAACTTCTATTTTTAGGATCACAGTCTAATGTTTGGGTTAAACTATACTTGCATGAGGGGATTCCGGAGATAAGGTCAGGTTTTAGGATTAGGAGTAGTATGGGCAAGGTGTGTAGGACTATAAGGAGGTGTTCTCGTGTCGTAGAGTTTTGGATGGATGTGATGTGGGTAGGCAGAGTTCCTCGTTGGGTTATTAATAGTATGAATAGGGTGTATGAAGCGGTTAAGAGAGTTGCGGTCCCAGTTAAAGCAATTGTGGGAGTGGATCAGTTAAATAGTGCGATTATGATGGTTAATTCTGCCATTAGATTGGTTGTTGGGGGGAGGGCTATGTTTGTGAGATTAGCCAGGAGTCATCAGGTGGCTATTAGTGGTAAGAGGGGTTGCAGGCCTCGTGTTAGGAGTAAAACTCGGCTGTGTGTTCGTTCGTAGTTTGTGTTAGCTAGACAAAATAATATGGAGGACGTTAGTCCATGGGAGATTATGAGAATTATTGCGCCTGAGAATGCTCATTGGGTTTGGATTATACTTGCAGCGATGACCAGACCCATGTGACTGACAGAGGAGTAGGCAATGAGGGATTTAAGGTCAGTTTGGCGTAGGCAGATTGAGCTGGTTATTAGTGCACCTCATAAGGCTAGGGTGATGAAGGGATAGTGAAGGTAGTTGGATAGTGGGCCTGTCAGTAAGGTGACTCGTATAATACCATATCCGCCTAGTTTTAAGAGCAATGCAGCGAGTAGTATTGAGCCAGCGATAGGGGCTTCAACATGGGCTTTGGGTAGTCATAGGTGCAGGCCATATAATGGTGCTTTTACTATAAATGCTATTAGTAGAGCTAGGTTTGATAGAAAGTCAGTTCAGGAGTTGTTTAGTGTGGGGTGGATTAATTTAAGTATTGTGAGGTGTAGTGTGCCGATTTGTATATGCAGGTATAGGATTGTTACGAGTAGGGGGAGAGAGCTGATGAGGGTATAAAACAGCAGATAGATGCCGGCACTTAGGCGTTCGGGTTGGTTTCCTCATCGTGTAATTAGAATTAGGGTGGGGATTAGGGTTGCTTCGAATGAAATGTAGAATAGCATTAACTCGGTGGACGAGAAGGCTAGGATAATGAAAGGCTGGATTATGATTAGGGCTAGGATGAAGATTCGCTTTCGCGTGTAGGGTTCGTGTTGGAGATGGTTTTGGCTTGCAATGATTATAAGGGGCAAGAGCCAGCAAGATAAAACTAGCAGGGGAGATGAGATTTGGTCAATGCCAGTCCATGGAGTTAGGTTTTTGTGGGGGTAGTATGTGGGGAGTAGTCATTGGAGGCTTAGGGCAGCAATTAGAAGGCTATATATGGTGGTGTTTGTTCATAAGAACTTTTTGGGGGATAGGAGGGCTGTGGGTAGTAGTATGATTGTAGGGAGGATGATTTTTAGCATTGTAGAAGGTTTAGATTATGTAGGTGATCTGAGCCGTGGGTTCGTGTGGAGGCTACCAGTATTGCTAGGCCGGCTCCTGCCTCACATGCTGAGAATGATAATATGAGTACGGGCGTTAGGGTGAACGATGCTGCTTGGTTTTCGACGGGTCAGATAGATAGTGCAACGTATAGGGATAGTATCATGCTTTCTAGACATAGTAAGGCGGAGATTAAATGGGTTCGGTGGAAGGCTAATCCTAAGCCACTTAGGGCGAAGGCTGAATAGAAGCTTAAGTGTAGGAGTGACATAAAGAAAGTCATAGGGGGAAGCTATGATCTGTTGAGTCGAAATCAACTATCTTGGTTAGACTAACTTTCTGTTATTCTGCTCATTCTAGGCCCCCTTGCATTCATTCATAGATTAGGCCTAATGTTAGCAGTAAAATGAGGATGGCGGTTCAGGTGAATGTGGTAGTAGGGGATGGGAGTTGGCTAGCTCATGGGAGGGGGAGAAGGAGAGCGATCTCTAGGTCGAAGAGGAGGAATAGGATTGCTACTGAGGAAGAATCGGATTGAGAAAGGAAGTCGGGCGGATCCAAGCGGGTCAAAGCCGCATTCGTATGGGGATAGTTTTTCTGAATCTGGGCTTGTTTGAGCAAGTCAGAAGTTTAATGTAGTTAGGAGGATGCATAGGATTAGGGACAAGATAAGCATGAACGTAATTATGTTGATTGCTCTTCTCTGGGGTTACACCAGATTTTAAGGATTGGAAGTCGATTGTAATTGATATACTAGAAGAGCAGGAACCTCATCAGTAAATTGTTATGTAGAGGAATAATCAGATTACGTCTACGAAGTGTCAGTATCAGGCTGCGGCCTCGAATCCAAAGTGGTGGTTGGATGTGAAGTGGAATTTAGTTAGTCGTAGGAGGCAGACTGATAGGAAGGAAGATCCGATGATTACGTGGAGGCCGTGGAATCCTGTAGCAACGAAGAAGGTGGAACCATAAACACCATCGGCGATGGAGAAAGGTGCCTCATAGTATTCTATGGCTTGGAGTGCTGTGAAGTAAAATCCCAGTAGAATGGTTAAGGTGAGTGCATGGATTGCTTGTTTTCGGTTGGCTTCTGTGATGCTATGATGCGCTCAGGTAACGGTGACTCCTGAGGCGAGTAGGATTGCTGTGTTTAGTAAGGGGACTTCTAGGGGGTTGAGCGGGTTAATTCCTGTGGGGGGTCATTGTCCGCCTAGCTCAGGGGTGGGGGCTAGGCTGGAGTGGAAGAATGCTCAGAAGAAGCCTAGGAAAAAGAATGCTTCTGATGTAATAAATAGGATTATTCCGTACCGTAGGCCTTTTTGTACGGTAGGGGTGTGATGGCCTTGAAATGTGCTTTCTCGTACGATGTCTCGTCATCATTGTAGTATGACTAGGATTATGGAAAGCAGTCCTAGGGTTAGAAGATATGAGGAGTTATAGTGGAATCACATGATTAAGCCTGAGGTAGTGAGTAGGGCTGCTGCTGCCCCAAAGATAGGTCAGGGGCTTGGATCGACTATGTGGTAGGAGTGAGCTTGGTGGGCCATTAAATGTTTTCTTGTAAATAGAGGCTTAGGAGTAGAACGAAAACGTAAGCTTGAATTATGGCTACTGCTACCTCTAGAATGGTTAGTAGAAAGAGAATTATTGCTGTTAGGATTGAAATTGCGGGTATGATGGGGAGAAGGGTGGTGGTAGCTGTGGAGATTAGTTGAATGAGGAGGTGGCCTGCTGTGAGGTTAGCTGTGAGGCGGACCCCTAAGGCTAATGGGCGAATTAATAGGCTGGTAGTTTCGATTAAAATTAAGGCTGGGATGAGCGGTGTAGGTGTGCCTTCTGGCAGTAGGTGGCCTAGGGAGATTGAGGGTTGGTTTCGTAGGCCGGTGAGGAGAGTGGCGAGCCAAAGTGGGAAGGCTAGTGCTATGTTTATTGATAGTTGGGTGGTTGGAGTGAATGTGTACGGAAGGAGCCCCAGTAAGTTGATTATGAGTAGGAGAACTATTAGGGAGGTTAGAAGTAGAGCTCATTTATGGCCGTTTTTGTTTAATGGGATTATTAATTGTTTCGTGATTATGTGGAAAAGCCATAGTTGTAATGTAGAGAGGCGATTAGTAATTCAGCGGTTGTTAGGGGCAGGGAGGAGTAGGGCGGGGAATAGTATTGATAGAGGGATTAGTGGGATTCCTAGGAGGCATGGGCTTATGAATTGATCAAAGAAGCTTAGGTTCATGGTCAGGTTCAGGGTGTTGTTTTTATGGTGGTTGTAGATTTATCGAGGGGGGAGTTGCTGGGGACAAATGATAGGAGTTTCGGTTGGATGATTAAGGAGAAGGTTAATCATGAGAGTAGCATAATGAAAAATCATGGGCTTGGATTTAGCTGTGGCATGTCATTAAGGAGGGGGTTGGCAGCCCTCTTTCTCTAGCTTAAAAGGCTAGTGCTGATATATAGCTTCTTAATGATTAGGAAGATAGTAGTGTGGATCAAGATTCGAAGTGAGAGAGAGGGGTTGATTCTACTACGATTGGTATGTAGCTGTGGTTAGCTCCACAGATTTCTGAGCATTGACCATAGAAGACTCCTGGTCGAGTAGTGATAAAGGATGTCTGGTTAAGCCGTCCAGGGATTGCATCAGTTTTTACTCCAAGGGAGGGAACTGCTCAGGAATGTAGAACATCATCAGCTGTGACGATGACACGAATGGGCGACTCTATGGGGATAACAACCCGGTGGTCTACTTCCAGGAGTCGGAAGTGTCCTGGTGTGAGGTCTGTTGTTGGGGTTATATACGAGTCGAATGTTAAGTCCTTAAAGTCAGTGTATTCATAGGTTCAGTACCATTGGTGGCCGATAGCCTTTAAAGTTAGATCGGGTTCGTCGATTTCGTCTATTATATATAAGATTTGTAGTGAAGGGAGGGCAAGTAAAATAAGGACGATGGCGGGTAGGATCGTTCAGATTAGTTCGACTTCTTGCGCGTCTACTGTGTTTGAGGAAAGTTTTTCTATTAGTATAAGGGCTAATAGGTAAAGGACTAGGCTGCAAATTGCTAGGGCGACTATTAGGGCATGGTCGTGGAATTCTACAAGTTCTTCTATGATGGGGGATGAGGCGTCTTGAAATCCGAGTTGCGAGTGATTGGCCATTGTGAGAGGTACAGGGCTTTCACCTGTGATTTAGTCTTGACAAGGCTATGTAATAGGTTTACTAACATCTCATAAGAAAGAAGCATAAGCGGTTTGATGCGGTTGGCTTGAAACCAGCGTACGAGGGTTCGACTCCTTCCTTTCTTGTACTTGAACAAAAGCTGGTTCTTCGAAAGTGTGATATGGAGGTGGGCAGCCGTGGATTCATTCGATGTTGGTGGGGATTAGTTCTGGTTGAAGTATTTTGCGTTTTGATGCAAGGGCTTCTCAGATAATGAATATTAGTATGATTACAGCTGTTATGGAGATTAGTGAGCCGATAGAGGATATGGTGTTTCATAGGGTGTAGGCGTCCGGGTAATCTGAGTATCGTCGAGGCATGCCGGCGAGGCCTAGGAAGTGTTGGGGGAAGAATGTTAGGTTTACTCCAGTAAACATTACTCCAAAGTGGGCCTTGGCTCATGTGGGGTGTAAGGTGTACCCTGTAAATAGTGGAAATCAGTGGGTGAATCCTGCTAGGATGGCAAATACAGCGCCTATTGACAGGACATAGTGGAAGTGAGCTACGACGTAGTAAGTGTCATGTAGGGCAATGTCTAGGGAGGAGTTTGCTAGAACAATCCCTGTTAGGCCTCCGATAGTAAAAAGGAAAATAAAGCCTAGGGCTCATAGTATTGGAGGATCTCATTTGATAATGCCTCCGTGAAGTGTAGCTAATCAGCTGAAGACTTTAATGCCTGTTGGGATGGCAATGATTATGGTGGCAGATGTAAAGTATGCTCGGGTGTCTACGTCTATGCCTACTGTAAATATGTGGTGGGCTCAAACAATGAATCCTAGGAATCCGATGGATAATATAGCTCATACTATTCCTATATAGCCGAAGGGTTCTTTTTTTCCTGCGTAGTATGCTACTACGTGAGAAATGATTCCGAAACCTGGTAGAATCAAGATGTATACTTCTGGGTGGCCGAAGAATCAGAAGAGATGTTGGTATAGTACAGGGTCGCCTCCACCTGCTGGGTCGAAGAATGTAGTGTTTAGGTTTCGGTCTGTGAGTAGTATAGTAATGCCGGCAGCAAGGACTGGGAGGGATAGAAGGAGGAGAACAGCGGTAATGAGGACTGATCATACGAACAGAGGGGTTTGGTATTGTGAGAGGGCTGGGGGTTTTATGTTAATAGCGGTTGTGATGAAATTAATAGCCCCTAGGATGGAGGAGACGCCTGCGAGGTGAAGAGAGAAGATGGCTAGGTCTACAGAGGCTCCGGCATGGGCCAGGTTGCCAGCTAAAGGGGGGTATACAGTTCATCCTGTACCTGCCCCAGCTTCTACTGTAGAGGAGGCCAGTAGAAGGAGGAAAGATGGGGGTAGGAGTCAGAAACTTATGTTATTTATTCGTGGGAATGCTATGTCGGGTGCTCCAATTATGAGGGGTACGAGTCAGTTTCCGAACCCTCCAATCATGATTGGCATAACTATGAAGAAGATTATTACGAAAGCATGGGCTGTAACAATTACATTATAAATTTGGTCGTCACCTAGGAGGGTACCTGGTTGTCCAAGTTCTGCGCGAATAAGTAGGCTAAGTGCAGTGCCAACTATGCCGGCTCATGCGCCGAAGATTAGGTATAGGGTGCCGATGTCTTTGTGGTTAGTGGAGAATAATCATCGATTGATTAGAGTCACAGGTAAGATGGCTGAGTGTTTAAAGCGTTAGGCTGTAGTCCTTTTTACAGAGGTTAAATTCCTCTTCTTATCGGCTTTGTAGTGAAAATTTCATAGTGAGTTGCAAGCTCATTGATGCACGTTGAGAGTGCCAGAGCCTGGTAGATAGAAGCCTGTAGGTTTGGGCACCTGGCTGTTAACCAGGGGTTTATGGGATCGAGGCCCATCTGTCTAGTTAAGGTCCTAGCTTAGTTAAAGCATCTGGGTTGCATTCAGAGGATGCAGGTTAGTACCCTGCGGATCTTAACAGAAACTAAGAGGGTTTAACTCTTGTTTAGGGCTTTGAAGGCCCTTGGTTTAGGTCGATCCTAAGTTTCTAGAGGGAGGTGAGGATTATAGGAGAAAGGGGGAGGAGTAGGATGGTTAAGGAGGCTAAAGTGGCAATGAGGGTGTTTGTTGTTTTATCCTTGTACCACTGTTTTATATGGTTTACGGTATTTGGTGGCAGTGTAATTGTTGAATAGTATGTGAGGCGTAGGTAGAAGAATAGCCCAAGCAGGGAGAGTATGGCCATTATTGTGGCTGCTACGGTTATTTCTTGTTTAGTTAGTTCTTGAATAATAAATCATTTGGGCAGAAAGCCTGTTAATGGCGGAAGGCCTGCTAGTGAGAGTAGGGCTAGTATTAGGGTTGCGTTTAATATTGGGGTTTTTGTTCATGAAGTTATTATTGTTACTAGTTTAAGAGCTTTAGTTGTGTTGAGGGTGAGGAAAATTGTGGCAGTTATTATGGCATATAAGTAAAAGGTTAGTAAGGTGAGGTTTGGGTTGAAGATGGTGATAACTGCTATTCAACCTATATGAGAGATAGAGGAGAAAGCTAGGATTTTTCGGACTTGGGTTTGGTTTAACCCTATTCAACCCCCTAAGGCCGCAGAGGCAACAGCTATAGTGGTTAGTAAAGTTGGGTTTAGTGAGTGAGATGTTATAAAGAGGATGGTGATTGGGGGGAATTTTATTACTGTTGATAGTAGTAGTGCGGTGGTTATGGATGAGCCTTGTAGTACTTCTGGGAATCAAAAGTGAAAGGGTACTAGTCCTAGTTTTATTGCAATTGCGACTGTTAGCAGAAGACATGAAGTTGGGTGAGTTAGTTGAGTGATGTCTCATTGTCCTGTAACTCAGGCGTTGGATATGCTTGAGAATAGGAGTAGGGCCGAGGCTGTTGCTTGTACTAGGAAATATTTGATTGTAGCTTCAATAGCTCGGGGGTGATGGGATTTTGAAATAAGAGGGATGATGGCAAGAGTGTTGATTTCTAGTCCAGTTCAGGCTATTACTCAGTGGTTGCTTGAAATGGTAATGGTTGTTCCTAATAGTAGGCTTGCGATCGAGATTAGTTTTGTGTGGGGGCTCATTAGTAGGGGAAGGGGTTAAACCATCATTTTCGGGGTATGGGCCCGATAGCTTTGTTAGCTGACTCTACTAGAAAATAATATAGGGGAAGTATGGGGAGTTTTGATCTCCCTTGTGTAGGTTCGAATCCTACTTTTCTAATGTTTGTAGGAAATGAGAGGATTGGTGTACCTCTATGTTCACTTTATCATAGTGACCCTTAGTATTCAGGCACATTTCCTTGTTCGAGTACATTTTCTTAGGTAGGGCGGGAGGCCTGCATAAGAGATGGGCATGCTAGTATGTCAGAGGCATAGGGCTAATGTTAATGGTAAGAAGTTTTTTCAAAGAAGGTGTATGAGTTGATCATATCGAAATCGTGGATAGGAGGCACGGATTCATAAGAATCCTGAGGAAAGAAGGAGGGTTTTCATGGCCAGGGCCACAGGAAATAGCTCTGAGGGCAGATTGAGTGAGCTTGGGTTCAGGAATAGGATGGCGGTTATGGTGTTTATTAATATGATGTTTGCGTATTCAGCTAGGAAGAAAAGGGCAAATGGACCTGCGGCGTATTCTACATTGAAACCTGAGACTAGCTCAGATTCCCCTTCTGTAAGATCAAATGGGGCTCGGTTAGTTTCAGCGAGGGTGGAAATATACCACATTATCGCAAGAGGTCAGGAAGAGAAGATGAGATATAAGGGTTCTTGAGTAGTAGCAAGGGTATTTAAGGTATAGTTCCCGCTTAGGATGATCACAGATAGGAGGATAATGGCTAGTGTTACCTCATAAGAGATAGTCTGTGCTACTGCTCGCAGTGCACCAATAAGTGCGTATTTTGAGTTGGAGGCTCAGCCAGACCATAAGATTGAATATACTGCCAGGCTTGATATGGCTAGGAGGAAGAGGAGGCCTAGGTTGAGATCGGTGAGGGAGAAGGGGAGAGGTAGGGGGATTCAGATTGTAATAGCTAAGAGGAGAGCTAGCATAGGTGTCAGGATGAATAGGATTGGGGAGGATGTGGATGGGCGGATAGGTTCTTTGATAAATAGTTTTACTCCATCTGCTACTGGTTGAAGTAACCCAAAAGGTCCTACAATGTTTGGACCTTTTCGGGCTTGCATGTAGCTTAGGACTTTCCGTTCTACTAAGGTTAAGAAGGCTACAGCGATCAGGATTGGTACGGCATATGATAAAGACATGACAAGGTAAATTGTAATCATAGGTGGGCAGGGAGCTAGGGAGAGGATTTGAACCTCTGGGTAAAGGGCTTAAGCCTTTTGCATTTACCAAACTCTGCCACACTAGCGGTCCTTTTCTAGGATTGGGCGTATTGGAGGTCCCTTGGTAGTTCAGTTGGAGGCACTACTTAGGGAGGGAGGCATGCTCTGGAGCATTGGCCTCACTTTTCCGGTCCTTTCGTACTAGGAAAAGTGGGTCATAGATAGAAACCGACCTGGATCACTCCGGTCTGAACTCAGATCACGTAGGACTGTTAATCGTTGAACAAACGAACCCTTAATAGCAGCTGCACCATTAGGATGTCCTGATCCAACATCGAGGTCGTAAACCCCCTCGTCGATATGGGCTCTTGGAGGGGATTGCGCTGTTATCCCTGGGGTAGCTTGGTCCATTGGTCAATTATATTGGGTCTGGTTACTTTTAGTACGTTGAGGGGTTGCTCTTGGTTAAGAGAGGGTGGTCTTATTTTTGGAGGATTTGTTTTTCTCCAAGGTCGCCCCAACCGAAAAATGCGAGCCAGCGTTTTATTATGGCAGTGAACCTGGTAGGTTTAACTTTGTCTTGGAGTGGCCGCTGATTTTAAAGTTCCACAGGGTCTTCTCGTCTTATGTGTTTATCCCTGCTTTTGCACAGGGAGATCAGTTTCACTGATTATCTGTAAGAGACAGTTAAGACCTCGTTTAGCCCTTCATACAAGTCTCGATTTATGGGACAATTGATTGCGCTACCTTTGCACGGTTAGGATACCGCGGCCGTTGAACGTGGAGTCACTGGGCAGGCATCACCTTCAATACTTGGTTTGGCTGAAGGCTATGTTTTTGGTAAACAGTCGGGCCTTGAAGTTTGCCTAGTTCCTTTTACAGATTTCAATCTTTCTAATAGGCGCTCCTGGGTTGGGTTAACAGAAGGTGAAATGCGCGGTCTTGTTGAAATAAGGGCATTAGTGGTCTGTTAATAATAGAGGGAATGTAAGCTTGCGCTTAAGAGGGGTGCACCCTAGTTACTCGTTTTAGCATTAATTCTCCTATTGTCATAGGTTAGCCTGTTGGTAGGAAGGGAGTCGTGTGGTTTTGGGATTTTTAGTGAACAGAGCTTTGACGCACTCTTTGTTGGTGGCTGCTTGAAGGCCTACAGTTACTTTTGTTGGGTTAGAAGTTATCCGCTAGGGGAGATTGTATTCTTTTTTAAAGGAGCTGTACCTCCTTTAAATTACTCTTGATTGCTTCAATAGGGCAGTTGAAGGTCCCTGGGGGAGGTGTCAAGGTAGAACTTAGATTCGTTTCACAGGCAACCAGCTATCACCCAGCTCGGTTGGCTTTTCACCACTACTGACAGGTCGTCCCACTCTTTTGCAACAGAGACGGGTTCGCTCAAGGATAGCTGCCTGCAAGTAGCTCGCTTGGGTTTCGGGATGGCAAGCTTAAGTTCGCTTTGCTTGGTTGTTCTTGCTAAACCATGATGCAAAAGGTACAAGGGTTTATCTTTGCTGTTTGTTGCTTGGCTTGTTCATTGCTATTTCATCTTTCCCTTACGGTACGAGCCTCTATCGCGCCTTATAGTCCTTTCTATCGCCTATACTGAGTTGAAAAAATGGTTTAGTCTAAAGGTTGAATAAATTCTTAAGTATGTTTAGTCGTGGAAGATTGGGCTAGAGTTGGGCATCAAGACGACCTGGTATGTAGCAGGTATCTTTCAGGCGTAAGCTGAATGCTTTCATTCTATAGCTACGTCTTGGTGTTCTAAGTGCACCTTCCGGTACACTTACCTTGTTACGACTTACCTCATCTTTAGCGGGTTAATGGATTATTTATTGGGGTTGAAGCTTGTGAGGAGGGTGACGGGCGGTATGTACGTGCCTCAGAGCCGGTTTAAAGAGGGCATTATTATCCCACTTTACTGCTAAATCCGCCTTCTAGGAGTTATTTCATATTCCTTTCCGTATAGGGGGTTTTCTAGGTTAGAAAATGTAGCCCATTTCTTCCACTTTATAGGCTATACCTTGACCTGTCTTGTTAGCGGGGTTAGGGCAATTACGCTCACTGTTGTTCTCTCAGAGGAGGTGAGCTGGGGACGGCGGTATGTAGGCTGTTTTTGGCAAAAAGTGGTCGGGTGTATCGCGGGTTGTCGATTATAGAACAGGCTCCTCTAGGTGGGTTTGGGGCACCGCCAAGTCCTTAGAGTTTTAAGCGTTTGTGCTCGTAGTCCTCAGGCGGATGCTTTAGTGGGGCAAGCATCTAGATTTAGGGCCAGGCATAGTGGGGTATCTAATCCCAGTTTGTACCCTGGCTTTCGTGGAATTTAATTAATCTCATAGACTAAGGCCGTCTTTAGGGTGACTTTAAGGGGATCTTGGGCTTATGACAGCTCAGATACATTTCGGCCTTAATTATTATGATAACCATGGGTCCACTCTTTACGCCGTTCACGGTTAATTTGGGTCCCTTGTGTGACCGCGGTGGCTGGCACAAGATTTACCAACCCTAGTGTTACCATAACTAAGTCAAGCTTTCACTTATTGCTTAATGTTAATTACTGCTGAGTACCCGTGGGGGCGTGGCTGAGCTAGGCGTCTTGGGCTGCAGCGAGCGTGCCTGATACCGACTCCTTATACCTGTGGCTTAGGGATTAAGGGCCTTCACACTGGGGCGCGGATACTTGCATGTATATGTCTGGCAAAAACTAACGGTAAGGTTAGGACTAAGTCTTTTGTCTCTGGGTGGATGGAGGACCGTCTTAGCATCTTCAGTGCAATGCTTTATTGTAAGCTACAGAGAC